CTCTGAATTTGAAAGTTATCACTTAGTAGGTTTCCATACCAAGGCTCAATCCAATTAAGTCCGCAGCGTCTACCAATTTCGCCATATCCCCCCTTTTTTTGAGACTAGGATCTCATTTTTATTGAGATGTCGTTCTCTTTTTTATTTCATTTCTACTTCCTATCTCGAAAAAGTTTTTCTCCTCTTTGATTTCTTGGCTATATTCTTTCATCTTCTATAGGAAACCCGTACTCGTATTTGGTCCAATCAGAAACGATTCTATCATTTCTGTATCCGCAATTCAATATAGATAGATATATACCACGTATATATGTCTCTCTTCTGCTCGTTTTTCCCATGCAATTTGGAATACTTGAACGGTCGATTCTTTTTTTCGTCTGAGCTTCCACCTTTACGAATCAGAGCGCAAGAATGTCTCATTATTTAGAAAATTCCATTTAGAAATAGAAATATATATGATATGGAATAAAATAGAGAAGTGTAATAAAAAGACTTTCAAATATCATTTGAAAGCAAAAACGAAAACGATTTAATCTAAAAATCTATCGAATCTAATTCTAATATTAAACTATATATACTATACTTGTGCTATATAATTGTGATGTGAGAAAAATAAATCGAAATTATATATCGATAGATTAATCGGTTATATTCTATGGTAAGTATGAGTATTGAATATTTCCTTTCAATTCTATATTTAGTATATTTTTTCTATATTCTCTTTTTTCTATATTCATATTCATTATAACTAGCTAATATGAAAATATGAATCGCTAAAAATATTAATTAATAGCTAAGATGACAATAGTTTATTGAATCCCTATGCGGGTAGAATTTCGATTATGTGAGCCTGCTTAGCTCAGAGGTTAGAGCATCGCATTTGTAATGCGATGGTCATCGGTTCGATTCCGATAGCCGGCTTTTCTCTATTTATTTTCTTCGAGTTTTTACATGATTGAGAATTGAGAATGTTACTTTGAAATCCGAAATCAAAGAATATTTTAGTGAAAATATATTTTTTATCTTATAAGAACTTCCAACCATGTCATGAAAAAAATCCCCTTTTATCTATTTTTTTATCTATATATCTATATTCTAGTCTATATAGTATATATAGAATAGAAAGGTCTGGATTATTAGTATATATAGAATAGAAAGGTCTGGTATATAGAATAGAAGGGTCTGGATATTTGTCCCATTCATCTAATTATTCTTTAGAGTACAAGTACACTACTTCCGTAAACTTCGCTTCATTTATCATTTAGTTCAGTTTTAGTTTAGGTTTATTCTGTAAAATGAAATTTCATCAATAAGAATTCAATATAAATAAGAATAAGGAGTCTTTATGTCGCGTTACCGGGGACCTCGTTTCAAAAAAATACGCCGCCTGGGAGCTTTACCGGGACTAACTAATAAAAGGCCTGGGGCCGGAAGTGATCTTAGAAACCAATCACGTTCCGGGAAAAAATCTCAATATCGTATTCGTCTAGAAGAAAAACAAAAGTTGCGTTTTCATTATGGTCTTACAGAACGACAATTACTTAAATATGTTCGTATCGCCGGCAAAGCCAAGGGGTCAACAGGTCAGGTTTTACTCCAATTACTTGAAATGCGCTTGGATAACATCCTTTTTCGGTTGGGTATGGCTCCGACTATTCCCGGAGCCCGTCAATTAGTTAACCATAGACATATTTTAGTCAATGGTCGTATAGTAGATATACCAAGTTATCGCTGCAAACCCCGAGATATTATTACGGCGAGGGATGAACAAAACTCTAGAGCTCTGATTCAAAATTCTTTCGATTCATCCTCTCAGGACGAATTGCCAAAACATTTGACTCTTCAACCATTCCAATATAAAGGATTAGTAAATCAAATAATAGATAGTAAATGGGTCGGTTTGAAAATAAATGAATTGCTAGTCGTAGAATATTATTCGCGTCAGACCTAAACCTAACGAAAAAAAAATAAAAAATCACAGGGGTTCGGACAATTTCGATCCCTTTCGTCGAAGTAAATTAATCTAAGGTTAAGATAAATAATAAGGGTTTGATCCGGATTTTTATCCATTTAGGTATCATAGAACGAGAGGGAGGTTTTCATTCCTTGTCTACTCTTTTCCTTTCAGTATTTTCCGTGCCACAGCAATTAGGAATAGAGAATCTATATCAAAGAAAGGTCTAACTGTTGCTGTTGCGTTGGAATAGAATTTTATCTAGTGCTATTTGACTCTTTTGGTTAGTAAGATCTGTGAATTAGATGAAGGTACGGAAAGAGAGGGATTCGAACCCTCGGTAAACAAAAGCCTACATAGCAGTTCCAATGCTACGCCTTCAACCACTCGGCCATCTCTCCTACATCATGATTATGACCCAAAAACCGAGTGAATAGCGAGCCATTCCTAGTAGATTATTGCATAGGAACGACCAATCAATTCTAATTCTAACTAGAAAAATAGATCAATTTTCATCAAAGTAAAAGAAAGATCTTTCTTTTGAGGTTATGCGGATAAATAAATAGAAAATATGAAAACTGTTAGAAACATTCTATTCATGTTTGCAAAACCAACATTCGCCTCTTTTTCTGTTATTTTATACCGGTACCGGAGGCAATCACTAAATTAGAACGAATCCGCTGATTGATGGGTCTATTTTTTGCACTTCGATTAATGGATCTCTTTAGATCACGATTCTATTTAGACTATGATTCCATATCTTAATAATTCTCAAATTCCTTTCCAGTCCAGTTTTAGAGTTCTCCCTGAACAACAAACCCTACCCTATAAGATCTATTATAAAAGATCTATTATAAATATTAAATATTAATCAGAAAAATTATATATAGAGTTGATTGTATAGTGTCCTATGACAAAACAATCGGGTTTTTACATCGCAGAATGGTTATTCGATCCTTTTTATTCTTTGGATGAGAATTAAATAAAAAAATTTTCGTTATTCTAATCTGTAACTTCAATTAAATTGGAATACTTTCTTTTGTTGGTATACTACTCCATTTACATTAGGATGAAATCAAAGCGTACTCCACTATTTCTTTATTTGTTTTTTTCGATTCCTGTCAAAAAGGAACAATTTGAATAAATACAGGTCCCTTTTTCTTAATGAATCTGTTTTTATGTTATTTCGTACTGTACAATTATTTTCTTTGTGGGATCGGTTTACCACGAGAGGTAATGAGAATAATTATAGAATGGATTGCTACCTATGCCTAGATCGCGGATAAATGGAAATTTTATTGATAAGACCTTTTCAATTGTAGCCAATATCTTATTACGAATAATTCCGACAACTTCAGGAGAAAAAGAGGCATTTACCTATTACAGAGATGGTGCGATTTGATTCTTTTTTTATTGCTCTCAATCTTACGAGAAAGACGCAGGATTTGGGATCGGGATAGAAATAAAAATTTTGAAAAAAAAAATTTACGCTTGTTGAAGGTAAAGTTTGGAAATAGAACAATTCCTTCTGTCGTGTATCCTCCATTAATGCAACCTCGGATGCTATGGTTTAATTGTCGACTCTAGTATTGAGCGAAAGGCTACACCTATAGGTTCTGTATTTACAGGTCAACCCTACTCCACCAGTACCAATAGGCCACATAGGGGAAGAAGCACTACACCTAGGAATCAACAACACGAAAACTTTGTTATAAAGTATCCCGATCCTGATAAGGATCGTAACTAACAAGAATGGTCGGGACAACAAACATCCGTCTCGTTTGTATTTTGGATACCTGTATAACCATCGAAGGCTGTTGAAGTGACTAATTCCTGGAAATTCTGAGGCGTTTAGAACAAATAAATTGTTGGAGTTATATTTTCTATCTAGTATCAACACGTTTGATCTTAAGAAAAGATCTCTCGCGGTAAGGTTGGCTAGAGATTTCTTGTAAAAACACTAGCCCTGCTCAGTTCATAATGATAATAAATATTTTCCTTTTTTTTTGTTTTTGATTCCCTGTTTTATTTTCATTATGCACATAAAAGAGGAGCCGTATGAGATGAAAATCTCATGTACGGTTCTGGAACGGAGATTCCTTGAATTGAATGACGACCGTAACGGATGTCAGCTCAATCCGAAGGAAATTATGCGGAAGCTTTACAGAATTATTATGAAGCTATGCGACTAGAAATTGATCCCTATGATCGAAGTTATATACTCTATAACATAGGACTTATCCACACAAGTAACGGAGAACATACGAAAGCTCTGGAATATTATTTTCGAGCGCTAGAGCGAAATCCGTTCTTACCACAAGCTTTTAATAATATGGCTGTGATCTGTCATTACGTGCGACTATCTCCACTATAGAAAGAAAAAAGGAAAGAGGGATTAAATCCGCTAGTAAATACTAGAAACAAAAAGGGCTTTCTACATATGAATCGTCTAAAACAACGATTTTTATCAGCTGTAGCAAAGAAAGAAACTTCATAGAAGTTGAAATTTAAAGTGAAGAAAGAGATATGCCTAGCTGTTTTATTCTATGGATAAAGAATCTAATTGATAGAGCAAGCATCGTAAAGATCAATTAGCGAGGTTTTGGGCTGAGACAATAATAACTGCTTACTAATGCCATGATGTGAGATAAGCATTAGGAATCAACTTATGTAATAGAGTTGATCCACTAAGGTATTGAGCAGCGGTGTAGGATCAGATCCCAAAGATAGTAAGTCTTTTTCTTATGAATGAAAGTCTTTTTCAAAAATTCTATATATAATATAATATATATAATAATATAATATATATATATTTTATATTATCTAAATAACTTTAGATATGAAACCGAGATAGTTACCTTTCAAAAAATTAGAACGATTAGGGATAGGGATAAATGCCTATGCTTTATTCTTTGGAAGGTGGGAGAAAAGATAAAACTAAAACGGATTCTTAATCCAAATTTAAGATTTCAGTTTAAAACTCATGTCATTAACTTCTTTTGGTTAACCCCTTAAAACCAGATAGATCTATGAAAAATCTTGTTTT